GACTAAAAAAAAATACTTACCTAGCATATACGATCCTTTCTTGAATGGATCTTATCGCGGACAAATCCAAAAAAATGAAATTGACACAAAAAATGACATTTGGATAAATCTAAATAAGATTATTGAGAGTCTACTTCTTAATATTAATACTAATTATCCAGAATATGAACAAATAAGAATTGATTCAGAAGAGAAACAAAAAAAATTCAAATTCTTATTTGACAAAATGATAACTGATCCGAACGATAAAACAATTGTAAATAGAAAAAAATCTATTAGAATAAAAAAAGAAATCAAAAAAAAAGTTCCTCGATGGTTATACCGATTAATCGACGAGCTCGAAGAAGTAGAGGGAGAAAGAGGAGAAATAGAGGTAAAAAACGAAGAAGAAGAGGAGATAGAGATAGATAGTGAGGATTATGACATTCGTTTAAGAGAACTTAGACGTTCAGTGATTTTTTCTGATGAGATGGACCTTCCTAAATATCCTGGTGAACGAAAGGAATTTTCTATAATAGAGATTCCACCACACTGCCCGGATTTTCGGAGAAATATAATTAAAGGCTCTATGCGCGCTCAAAGACGTAAAGCAGTTATTTGGGGACTCTCTCAAAAAACCGCGCATTCCCCTCTTTTTTGGGACCAAAGGGAAAACGATTTTTTCTCTTTTTTGGAGGATCTTTTAGACTCAGTCTTGCTTCTTTTAACAAAAGAAGAGAGGGTAGATAAACAAAAAGAATTAGAATTTTTGGATCGTACTGCACAAAAGCTAGAAGATATTGACAGCGAAGACATGGAAGAGAAGCGTATAAAGCTAGCAGAAGACTGGGATAACATTGCATTTGGTCAAGAACTAAGAAGTTTTTTATTAATAATAATATCGATTTTTAGAAAATATATTCTAGTGCCCTTATTGATAATAACTAAAAATATCGTTCGTATAGTATTATTTCAAACTCCCGAATGGTCGGAAGATTTAAACGATTGGAAGAGAGAAGCGCATATTAAATGCAACTATGAAGGTCTTCCAATATCAGAAAACGACTTTCCGAAAAACTGGATAACAGAGGGTATTCAGATAAAAGTCGTATTTCCTTTTCGTCTGAAACCTTGGCACAAATCTAAGTCGAAAAAGCATCAAAATGAAAAAATTGATTCTTTCTATTTAACAGTTTCGGGATTCGAAACCGATTTGCCTTTTTGTTCTTCTTTTTCACGAAGAAGAAATGAATTTGTTGAATTTTTTTCTATCATTTTTAAAGAACTCAGAAAAAGAATGAAAAAATGGAAAAATCAAATTTTTCTATATTTCAAAATGAGAAACGAAAGAACAAAATGGATTATTAAAAAAATTCTATTTGTAAAAGAAATAATCAAAAAACTCAAAAAAAAAATGTTATTTGGATTGAGACAAAGATATGAATTGAGTGAAACTCAAAAAGATTCAACAATTACTAAAAAAGATTCAACAATTACTAACAGTAATCAAATGATTTACGAATCGTCCATTCCAATTCAATCTATTAATTGGACAAATTATTCATTAACAGGAACAACAACAGAAGAAAAAATAAAAGATCTGAATGATAGAACAAATAGAATCATAAAGGAAATAGACAAAAAAACAAACGACAAGAAAAAGGGATTTATATCCCCCGAAATCAATATTAGTTCTAACAAAGCAACTTATAATAATAAAAGATTAGACTTACAAAAAAATATTTGGCAACTATTAAAAAGAAGAAATGTTCGATTAGTCCGGAAATCACATTCTTTTTTGAAATTTTTCATTGAAAGGGCATACATAGATATCTTTCTATGTATCATTAATATTTCTAGGATCAATATACAACTTTTTCTTGAATCAACAAAAAAAAAAAAAATGAATAAATACATTTCTAATAATAAAGCAAATGAAGAAAGAATTCATAAAATAAATCAAAGTATAATTCACTTTTTTTCGACTATAAAAAAGTTAATTGCTAATATTGTGAATAGGAATTCACAGAAGTTTTTGGACGCATCCTCTTTGTCACAAGCATATGTATTTTACAAATTATCACAAAACCCAGTTATTAACTCATATAAGCATAAGTTAAAATCTGTTTTTGAATATGATGGAACATCTCTTTTTCTTACGGATGAAACGAAGGATATTCTTTTTTCAATTGTAATGAATCAACGGCTAAATTGGTTAAACGGTCATTATCACTACAATTTATCTCGCAATAGATGGTCTAGGTTAGTACCAAAAAAATGGCGAAATAGAATCAATAAACGCGGTATGGCTCAAAAGAAAGAATTAATCAAATCGAATTCATATGAAAAAAAACCATTTTTTAAAAAAAAAAAAAAAGAACAAGAAGAAAATTTTTTTGTTAAAATTTTAACAAAATTTCATAAAAAAGAAAAACAACAAGAACCAGAACCATTATTCATATCAAGAAAAAAGAAACTCAAAAAACAATATGGATATGATATTTTATCATATAAATCTATTAATTATGCATATAAGAAAGGCTCATCAGATATTTATGAATATAGATCGCTATTAAACGCACTAGATGACCACCGAATTTACGGCATGTCTAAACAAAAACTATTTGATAATTTCGCGGTCCGGAATTTTCTAGACGATTTTATATATATGGAACAAATTCTAAATATGGATAATAATATCTCTATCTGGATCCAGGAAAATCTAAAAAATAGAATCTATATGGAAAAAAAAAAAAATATGGATAGAAAGTATTTTGATTGGAGAATTATGAACTTCTGTCGTAGAAACAAAATGGATATGGAGGCCTGGGTCCATAACGATTATTCTCTTACGCCTGATGACGAAATCAACTTATCCAATCAAAAAAAAATCTTTTTTGATTGGATGGGAATGAATGTAGAAATAATAAATTATTCCATATCCATATCGAGTCTGAAACTTTGGTTCTTCTCAAAATTTTTGATATTTTATAATGAATATCAAAGTAACCCGTGGGTAATACCAATCAAATTACTTTTTTTCAATTTTAATGGAAATAGAAATCTTGCTCAAAATCAAAGAGAAACAGAATACCCAGAGCCACTACAATGGAGCGTTCACTACACGAAAATGGAGAGTAGAGAGCAAAACGAATCCAAGAGCGGGATAGACGATGAAATCGATTTTTTACTAAAAAAACATTGGAATTTTCAATTTAATTGGAGTGAAGACTTTTTTGATAAACTAATGGATAATATCGACATAGCTAATTTTATGCTTAAATTGAGAGATAGAAATAGAAATCTAAAACCGATTTATGTAGCCTATTTGCGAAAAGGAAAACTAAATCTAGAAGTTATGCCGGATCAGGATATCGATCAGACACATTTGAAATTCATGAAAAACGGACATTTTTTTATCGAACCGATTCGGCTGTTTAGAAAAAACGATGGAAAATTGATTATGTATCAAACCATAGGCCTTTCATTGATTCATAAGAATAAACACCAATTTAATCAAAATCAAAGAGAAAGCTATTTTTTTAACAATTTTGATGAATCCATTACAAGACATCACAAGATGACTGAAAATAAAGAACAAAAGCATTATGATTTGCTTGTTCCTGAAAATGTTTTATCCTCTAGACGTCGTAGAGAATTGAGAATTCTAATGTGTTTAACTTATAGGAACAGAAATATACCATTTTACAATGAGAATAAAGTAAAAAATGGGTGTCAAGTTTTGGGTAAAAGTAAAGAAGATAGAGATAAAAAAAAACTAATTAATTTTAAATTCTTTCTTTGGCCAAATTATCGATTAGAAGATTTAGCTTGTATGAATCGCTATTGGTTTGATACCAATAATGGCAGTCGTTTCAGTATGTTAAGGATACGTATGTATCCACGGTTGAAAATTCGTTAATCTATATTTTGATTTCTTCTATTTTCCGTAATCTATCTGATATGCGAAGACAAATAGATGCACACGCATTGTCTTACCTTCTATTCTGCGGAATGATACTAATTCAATGATGTATCCATTAGATCTAGAAATGAATCAAAAAAAATCCTTTTTTGATTCATTTCTAGTTTTTTTGTCTGAATACATAAATATAGTGTTTTTTGTATACCTATTTGAATTGGATTGATTAATAATGAATTTGATTTGAAAAAAAAATCCGGAATTCTTAAAGAAATTCAGATTTTATATATACCAAATTCAAAATGAATGAGTATCATTATTATTACTGATCAAAAAAAAATATCTATAACTATAAAAAAGAGGGAAGGGGGACAGTTTTCATTTTATGGTAAAAAATCCATTTATACCAGTTATTTCACAAGAAAAAAAAGAAGAAAACCCAGGACCGGTTGAATTTCAAGTATTGAATTTCACCGTTAAAGTACAACGACTTACTTCACATTTGAAATTGCACAAAAAAGACTATTTATCTCAACGAGGTTTACGGAAAATTCTGGGAAAACGCCAACGACTATTGTCTTATTTGTCAAAGAAAAACGGAATACGTTATAAAAAATTAATTAACCAGTTGGGTATTCGGGGGTCACAAACTCGTTAAATTCATTTGAGGAATCGTTTTGAATTATTCGATTTATTATATCGTAATTGAACTTTGATGAACTTCTTTTTTGTTTTAAGCAATTCATGGAAGAATGAATCTAGAAAAAACCTATGAATGCCCCAGCTACAAGAAAAAACCTCATGATAGTCAATATGGGTCCTCACCACCCATCAATGCACGGTGTTCTTCGACTCATTGTTACTCTAGATGGTGAAGATGTTATTGATTGTGAACCAATATTGGGTTATTTACACAGAGGGATGGAAAAAATTGCGGAAAACCGAACAATTATACAATATTTGCCTTATGTAACACGTTGGGATTATTTAGCTACTATGTTTACAGAAGCAATAACGGTAAATGGGCCAGAACAATTAGGAAATATTGAAGTACCTAAGAGAGCCAGCTATATTCGAGTAATTATGTTAGAGTTGAGTCGTATAGCTTCTCACTTGCTATGGCTTGGACCCTTTATGGCAGATATTGGTGCACAAACTCCTTTCTTCTATATTTTTAGAGAAAGAGAATTAATATATGATCTATTCGAAGCTGCCACCGGTATGAGAATGATGCATAATTATTTTCGTATCGGAGGAGTTGCCACCGATCTACCTTATGGATGGATAGATAAATGTTTGGATTTTTGCGATTCTTTTTTAACAGGGGTTGTTGAATATCAAAAACTTATTACGCAAAATCCCATTTTTTTAGAACGGGTTGAAGGAGTCGGTATTATTAGTGAAAAGGAAGTAATAAATTGGGGTTTATCAGGACCAATGCTACGGGCTTCCGGAATACACTGGGATCTTCGTAAAGTTGATCATTATGAGTGTTACGAGGAATTTGATTGGAAAGTTCAATGGCAAAAAGAAGGAGATTCATTAGCTCGTTATTTAGTCCGAATTGGTGAAATGACGGAATCTATAAAAATTATTCAACAGGTTCTGGAAGGAATTCCGGGAGGCCCCTATGAAAATCTAGAAATCCGTTGCTTTGATAGAGAAAAGGATCCAGAATGGAATGATTTTGACTATCGATTCATTAGTAAAAAACCGTCTTCGATTTTTGAATTGCCGAAACAAGAACTTTATGTAAGAGTTGAAGCACCAAAGGGAGAATTAGGAATTTTTCTAATAGGAAATCGGAATGGTTTTCCTTGGAGATGGAAAATTCGTCCACCCGGTTTTATCAATTTGCAAATTCTTCCTCAGTTAGTTAAAAGAATGAAATTGGCTGATATTATGACGATACTAGGTAGCATAGATATAATTATGGGAGAAGTTGATCGTTGAAATGATAATGGATACAACAAAAGTACAAGATATCGATTCTTTTTCCAGATTGGAATCTTTAAAAGAGATCTATGGAATTCTATGGATACTTGGCCCCATTTTGATTCTTGTATTGGGAATCACAATAGGTGTACTAGTAATTGTATGGTTAGAAAGAGAAATATCTGCAGGGATACAACAGCGTATTGGACCTGAATATGCCGGTCCTTTGGGAGTTCTTCAAGCTCTAGCGGATGGAATAAAATTACTCTTCAAAGAGAATCTTCTTCCCTCTCGGGGAGACATTCGTTTATTCAATATCGGACCATCCATATCAGTCATATCAATTCTAGTAAGCTATTCGGTAATTCCTTTTTCCTATAACTTTGTTTTAGCGGATCTCAATATTGGTGTTTTTTTATGGATTGCTATTTCGAGTATTGCTCCCATTGGACTTCTTATGTCAGGATATGGGTCAAATAATAAATATTCCTTTTTGGGTGGTCTACGGGCTGCTGCTCAATCAATTAGTTATGAAATACCGTTAACTCTATGTGTGTTATCAATATCTCTACGTGCGATTCGTTGAGACAGAAACTTTTTCATACTCTTTAATTACAAGAAAGAGAGGTAGAATAAATTAAATAGATATTCTCATTTTTTTCTGCATTATTATTCGAAATTCGGATTGATGAACTAAATCAGATAGTTATATGAGTGAAATAAAACAGCTTCGAATTCATTTAAATTTATATATATAAACTAGGCTATATACTAGAATATATATCATTCGAATATACTATGATTTTGAAATTTGAGTATAAAATCGAAATTTGAATTTCTTTGCAGTAAAAATAAAAATATTGAGTCTCATTTTCTATGTATAAGAATGAAAAAAGAATTATAAGCGAAAGAGACCATTTACCCCAAGATTGGTTGATTAGTCATCCTGTCTTGAAGCGGGTTCAAAAGACCAACCTTATTGAGTTTTCACTACTGTTTGTATGAATTAAATTCCTATACATGTATTCCATAAAAAAAAATAAATAGAAATAAAATACAATACGGGGTGGGATTTTGAAATGATAAAAAAATGAGTGGATGGTTAGAAACACCAAGATACACAAAAGATTAGTAATGGAGATTATGTAAATTTTCCAAAAGACCATTTCTGCATAAAAAAAAAAGAATACTAATTGGGGCTTTAAGTTGGTAGAAATAATCAAGCAGTACTCCCCACAATTCCGATCCAGAGTATACTCCTATCCACCGATTAAATAAATGACTATCGGGAACGAAATAATCTCCTTTCATTTAAAAAAAGTGCCCTTTATGCTATGCACAAAAAAAAAAGAAGAATAGGAACAAAAAAAAAATAGAAAGAAAAATAATACAATTACAATAAACAAAGAAAGAGGGATCCCTCTTTCTTATATCCATAGTTATGGAGATAGAATTCATGTCATAATTCATAAACTAATGTCTAATTCTTGTTCGTAATCGAAAATGATGGGTTATTGATAATTCTAAAGGAGTATTTTATTGAAGAATTAAGTTATTACTCGACAAATTCAAATTCTTAAGTGATGAGAGCAATTCAGAAGTACCCTTTTTTATTTATTATTAAAACAGATTTATTTTTTTGATTCTAACAGACAGAATTCAATTGGTCTAATTCAGGGTCGTCCAATCGATTTGAATCCCATCTATACTGGGGATATAGCAAAAAGAAATAGAACAAAAAATAACCGACTCGGTCCTTAGATTTATTTATGGCTTCAAGGAGCTGTATGAGATGAAAATCTCATGTACAGTTCTGTAATAGCGATGAAAACAGTAATGTTATCACCGACTATGATTATCTAACAGTTCAAGTACAGTTGATATAGTGGATGCGCAGTCAAAATATGGTTTTTGGGGATGGAATTTGTGGCGTCAACCTATAGGTTTTATCGTTTTTCTAATTTCTTCCCTAGCAGAGTGTGAAAGATTACCTTTTGATTTACCAGAAGCAGAAGAAGAATTAGTAGCCGGTTATCAAACCGAATATTCGGGTATCAAATTTGGTTTATTTTACGTTGCTTCCTATTTAAACCTATTAATTTCTTCATTATTTGTAACAGTTCTTTACTTGGACGGTTGGAATATCTTTCTTCCGTACCTATTCATTTCTGAGCTTTTTGAAATAAATAAAGCATGTGGAATTTTTGTAACTATAATTGGGATCTTTATTACATTAGCTAAAACTTATTTGTTCTTGTTCATTTCTATCACAACAAGATGGACTTTACCTAGGCTAAGAATAGACCAATTATTAAATCTTGGATGGAAATTTCTTTTACCTATTTCTCTCGGTAATCTATTATTAACAACTTCGTTTCAACTGTTTTCACTGTAAAGGGTTACTATTCAATATTCATAATTTGTTTCAAACAAGATAAAGAAACAAAAATAAAATTCTTTAGAGATATTCACGATATGTTTCTTATGATAAATGGGTTTATGAATTATGGCCAACAAACAGTACGATCCGCAAGGTACATTGGTCAAAGTTTCATGATTACCTTATCCCACGCAAATCGTTTGCCTGTAACTATTCAATATCCTTATGAAAAATTAATCACATCGGAACGTTTCCGCGGTCGAATCCATTTTGAATTTGATAAATGCATTGCTTGTGAAGTATGTGTTCGTGTATGTCCTATAGATCTACCCGTTGTTGATTGGAAATTGGAAACTGATATTCGAAAGAAACGATTGCTTAATTACAGTATTGATTTCGGAATCTGTATATTTTGTGGTAATTGCGTTGAGTATTGTCCAACAAATTGTTTATCAATGACTGAGGAATATGAACTTTCGATTTATGATCGTCACGAATTGAATTATAATCAAATTGCTTTGGGCCGTTTACCAATGTCAGTAATTGAGGATTCTACAATCCGAACAATTTTCAATTCGGCTCAACTCAAATAAAAATAAAATTATCAACTAAAAAAAATTATTTAGTAATATAAAATAATATTAAATATTTATTCATATATAATTATCATATATAAACATTATATTTTAGAAATAATATAAAATAATAGAATAAGTATAATAAGAAAGAATATAATAAAAAAATAGAAGCAAAATGAAAAAAAAATCTAAAAATAAGAAAAAAAGAATTATATATATTATCTAAATAATATTTTTTATAGATACTAAATTTATATAAATAAACTATTAATATTACTATTAATATTAATATATAGTTAGAAATAGAATTAGAATAAATGGTGTAATTATTTCAAAAAATATATATACATAGTTTCGAACTACTCTTTCGTATAAAGAATGAGATTAGTCCTCTAATTGTATCTATACTAATTGTATCTATATTATATCAATTCATATTACTTAGATTTCATTCAATTAGGAATTTTTTATATAAAATTGGTTCCTGGTCCTATCAATAAGGTCATGAAATGTCGATTTTTTTATCTCTTATTTTACCTACAATGGATTTGCCTGAACCAATACATGATTTTTTTTTAGTCTTTCTGGGATCGGGTCTTATATTAGGAAGTATAGGAGTAGTATTCTTTACCAACCCAATTTTTTCTGCCTTTTCGTTGGGACTAGTTCTTGTTTGTATATCTTTATTCTATATTTTATCAAATTCCCATTTTGTAGCTGCAGCACAGTTACTTATTTACGTGGGAGCTATAAACGTTTTAATCATATTTGCTGTGATGTTCATGAATGGTTCAGAATATTATCAAGATTTTCATCTTTGGACCATTGGAGATGGAGTTACTTTGATGGTTTGTACAAGTATTTTTGTTTCACTAATTACTACTATTCTAGATATATCATGGTACGGGATTATTTGGACTACAAGATCCAATCAGATTCTAGAGCAAGATTTGATAAATAATAGTCAACAAATTGGAATTCATTTATCAACAGACTTTTTTCTTCCATTTGAACTAATTTCAATAATTCTTTTAGCTGCTTTGATAGGCGCAATTGTCATGGCTCGCCAGTAAGAAATCTTTAGAACTAGCAAAAGAAATCCAAATTGATTGAATTTGATTCTATCTTATAAGATCCATTTCCTTTCAATTCTATGTAAATGTGAAACATTGTGTATGTCGAAAAGACTTTTTTTTTTTATTCAAAATGATTTTGGTCCGTATTTGTTATATTCTCTAATCAATCAAATCCATTGAATTGTTGTTCATATTGAAATGAATCGAAATGGATAAGGAGTTGATCTGTGATGCTCGAACATGTACTTGTTTTGAGTGCTTATTTATTTTCTATCGGTATCTATGGATTGATCACAAGCCGAAATATGGTTAGAGCCCTCATGTGTCTTGAACTTATACTGAATGCAGTTAATATCAATTTTGTAACATTTTCTGATTTTTTTGATAGTCGCCAATTAAAAGGAAATATTTTTTCAATTTTTTGTATAGCTATTGCAGCCGCTGAAGCAGCTATTGGACCGGCTATTGTTTCATCAGTTTATCGTAACAGAAAATCCACTCGTATCAATCAATCGAATTTGTTGAATAAATAATATTAATCATAAAATTTCGAATATTTCAATTCTAATATTCATTAATTTCAATTCAAATTAGCATGTATGATATATAATGTATGATCATGTTTACGAAAACGTAAGAAAGAAATCAAAGCATCTTGGCTCCTGTCTTCTTATGAATTGATCTAGAAAAAGATTGATTAGAAAAATTCTAATAAATCATTGATTCATCTGGTGTAGAAATATATGATTCATTTATCAATTTTATACTAGATCGAAAATTTCGGATGTTCAAAAATGAATAGATCCAATGTCACATTCAGTAAAGATTTATGATACGTGTATAGGATGTACTCAATGTGTCCGAGCCTGCCCTACAGATGTATTAGAAATGATACCTTGGGACGGATGTAAAGCTAAACAAATTGCTTCTGCTCCAAGAACAGAGGACTGTGTCGGTTGTAAAAGATGTGAATCTGCTTGTCCGACGGATTTTTTGAGCGTTCGAGTTTATTTATGGCATGAAACAACCCGAAGCATGGGTCTAGCTTATTGATACGTTTCAACCTTCTCAAGAATACATTTTTTTACTGATAAAAACGCGTGCTCAAAAAAAAAAATCTTTTTTTTTGAGCGCGCGTTTTTCTGGCCCAAGTGTATCTTATTTTTACCACGAATTTTTTTCCTTGGTTAACCATAATTGTAGTTTTGCCAATATTCGCGGGTTCCGTAATCTTCTTATTTCCTCATAGAGGAAATAAAGTCATTGGGTGGTATACTATTTGTATATGTTTAATAGATCTCCTTCTAACAACCTATGCATTCTGTTATCATTTCCAATTGGACGATCCATTAATCCAATTGACAGAGAATTTAAAATGGATCAATTTTTTAAATTTTTACTGGAGATTTGGAATAGATGGACTATCCATAGGACCTATTTTACTGACGGGATTTATCACCACTTTAGCTACTTTAGCAGCTCAGCCGGTTACTAGAGAATCCAGATTATTCCATTTCCTGATGTTAGCAATGTATAGCGGTCAAATAGGATCATTTTCTTCTGAAGACATTTTACTTTTTTTCATTATGTGGGAATTCGAATTAATTCCTATTTATTTACTTTTATCGATGTGGGGCGGAAAGAAACGTTTGTATTCAGCTACAAAGTTTATTTTGTACACTGCAGGAAGTTCCGTTTTTTTATTAATAGGAATTTTAGGTATTGGTTTATATGGTTCTGATAAACCAACATTCAATTTTGAAATATTGGCTAATCAATCATATCCTGTGATACTGGAAATACTATTTTATATTGGATTTCTTATTGCTTTTGCTGTCAAATCGCCGATTATACCCTTACATACATGGTTACCAGACACCCACGGAGAAGCACATTATAGTACTTGTATGCTTTTGGCCGGAATCTTATTAAAAATGGGAGCATATGGATTGGTTCGAATTAATATGGAATTATTACCCCACGCTCATTCTATATTTTCTCCCTGGTTAATGATATTAGGCGCAATTCAAATAATATATGCAGCTTCAACATCTCTTGGTCAACGTAATTTAAAAAAAAGAATAGCTTATTCCTCCGTATCTCATATGGGTTTCATAATGATAGGAATAGGTTCTATAAGTGATACGGGACTTAACGGAGCTATTTTACAAATAATCTCTCATGGATTTATTGGCGCTGCGCTTTTTTTCTTGGCAGGGACGAGTTATGATAGAATCCGTATTCTTTATCTCGACGAAATGGGTGGAATGGCTATCCAAATGCCAAAAATATTCACGATGTTCAGTATCTTATCGATGGCTTCTCTTGCATTGCCGGGAATGAGCGGTTTTGTTGCAGAATTGATAGTCTTTTTTGGAATAATTACCAGTCCAAAATATTTTTTAATGACAAAAATACTAATTACTTTTGTAACGGCAATTGGAATTATATTAACTCCTATTTATTCATTATCTATGTTACGTCAGATGTTCTATGGATACAAGCTTTTTAATATACCAAACTTTTCTTTTTTTGATTCTGGGCCGCGAGAGTTATTTATTTCAATTTCTATTCTTATACCTGTAATAGGTATTGGTATTTATCCAGATTTTTTTTTCTCATTATCAGTTGACAAGGTCGAAGCTATTCTATCTAATTATAGATAGTTTTCATAAATAAAAAAAACCAAAACAAAAAAGAAAAATTTTTTCTTATCTTAACGTAAAAAAAAACTTAAAAAAAATGAATTGTAACCAGATATGGTTGGTGTTTGCGAGAACCCCTTGAACTAATACATTACTTGATTTAAAGGGTTCTCGACGATTTATGCGAAGTTTTTTTATACTTATATTTTTATATTTATAAATATATATGCTTACTATGTTTCTATTTGTATTTCTCAAACCCCTTACTGACTTCAATTAGATGTAAATGACCCATAACTATGTAGTCCTATTCCTAACAGATTGATCCCCAAATAACATATCCAAATTATAATAAATCCTATAGAGGCCACTATTGAAGAATTTACCCCTTCCCATTTTTTTTGTTTTCTCGTATGTAAATAAATCACAAATATCATCCAAGTAATAAACGCCCAAGTTTCTTTTGGATCCCAATTCCAATATGATCCCCATGCCTCATTAGCCCATACTGCTCCCGAAAGAATGCCGATGGTTAAAAAGAGAAATCCTAGACTAATAATATGATAACTCCAACGATCCAATTGTTGAATAAATTGAAACCTGTAATAATTTCTAGAACAAAGAAAGGAAGTCTTTCGTAAAACATTCTTTCTTTCGTTCAAGATCTCAACAAAAAAAAATGAATCATTTAAAAAGTAAAAATTATTGCTCTTACCAATAATCCTTATCACTTTTCGAAATGTAATGACTAAAAGAGCTACTGATAATAATGATCCACATAAAAGAGCTGCATAGCCCAATACCATCATACTTACGTGCATCATTAACCAATAGGATTGGAGAGCGGGTACCAATATTGCGGATTGATGCATTTTTGTTAAAAGACCAGAAGTAGCAAAGCCTTGAGTAAAAATAACACTTGGTGCGATTATTTTCCTTAAATGGTTTTTAAGTTTTTTAAAACGGGGAATCATATGAAAAATGGAAAAACCCCATGAAAGAAAGATTAGTGATTCATATAAATCACTTAATGGTAAATGTCCCGAAAAAATCCAACGAGTAACTAATAATCCTGTTATACAGAAAAAAGTTACTATCATTCCTTTTTCAGACGAATCATATAGTCTTACGATTTCATTTACTAATAAGCTTATCAAATGAATTGCAATTAGAATGGATCCGACCGAAAACGATATGTGAGTTAATAGATGCTCTAAAGTTGAAAATATCATATATTAAGAAATTAAGAAACTAAAAAGGGGAGTTCCTAATTCTAAATTAGGATTATAGGAGTGGAAATCGGGAATTGAATTAATTATAAGGACTTACTCTTTTTGAAGATGCCATGCCGCTACTCGGACTCGAACCGAGATGCTCTAGCACTGCTTCCTAAGAGCAGCGTGTCTACCGATTTCACCATAGCGGCTTGCTCGAAATCATAATAGCCGATTTTTAGTCAATCGTCGAGATTAAAAGAGTTAATTCAAATACAACATTTGTTTAGTAAACATTCTATTTTCAATTTGAAATATTAAATATTTCAAAATATAAATATTTCAAATTAAATATTAAAAATATTTAAAAAAGACAATTTTTTTTTTATTGATTATTGGGTCGATGGGGAAAATAAAAATCCCCATCCCGAAAGAAAAAAGGAGAAAACATACTAAAAAGATGGAAACCGTGTTCTATTTATTCTTGTTTTTTGTGAAAAAACAAAATACCATTTTTTCTTAAAATTTAAATTTTGAATTCTAATTAGAATTCAAAAGAATTATTATTCTATCTTATGAGATATAGAATAATAATTATCAGAAGGGCAAAATAGGTTTCATTTTTTATATTCATCAGTTAAAAACAAAGATTAAGAAATATAAATTCTTAATGTTTTCTTTCTTATTATTATTTTTTAGTTATATCTTTTTTTACTTATAGTTATATATTTAGATTTACTTATATAAATACATATAAAAATGAAATTCGAAAAAAAGAAACGAAATTACACTATTCTTCGCATCCGTCTAATTCAGATTATTTCAATGTTTGTTTTTTTTGCCCCCAAAAAATTTTTGACTTTCCTGTATAAAGAGATTTGGCTAACGAAAAAGCTTTCAATGCCGCCCAATATCCTTTCTTTTTCCAAATATTTTTCCGAATCCGTTTTTTTGATATAGAAGTGCGTTTTTTTGGAACTGCCATTCAAGAATTATATTAGTTTATTAATTGCTATGGTTGTATGTCAAAGACATTTATTGTTCAGAACGGATTTTTTTTTAATTTCATTAGCCATATATTTTATTTATCTATTATCTTTTTTTTTTCTAGATTATATTCTTTCATAAAAAAAGTAAATATGGAAAAATCAGATAATCTTTTTTCTTTTTTGGCTCTAGTAATAATCTTTTATGTAATTCTTACAAATAAAAAAACTGTCTATTTTCATCGTACTGCCTTTATACATATAATAAAATACATCGAAAAAGTTTAAGAACCCAATCCTTATGTTGTCTTGGTTAATAAAAAAAAGAATTGATCCAGCTTGACGAACGAGTGCTGTTAATTTCATTTTCATTTGAAATTTGAACCAAATTCAAATTGATCGTAGATTTCTTTTTTATTAATTATTAAAATCAAATATTTAAAATATTAAATAAAAGGTATATGATTTGAAAAGATCATGTATCTTAATTCTCTTTTTTCAGGTCTATGTACCATAAATTATCAAATATAATATCATAACCCCTTTTACAAACATAGGTTTTATGGAAAAAAAGAAATTAGTTCCAAAACAAAATCAACTAATGATTTTCTGAATATTAATAAACAAACGCAAAAAAATTCTTCATTTTATTGAGTTAGACGTTAGGTCATATGGACTTTTTTTTATAATTCATATCAAAATAAACTAATGTTTTTTGTTTTTGTGGAATTAATTTCCCTTAATCTATAGATATAATTATAGAAAAATAATTCAAAATTTTGATTTTATTAATACTTACTAAAAAAAAAAAAAAGAAACTTTTTCACTAGTAATTTTTTTTGAGCCATTTTAACTTCGTGCTTTGCAATATTTGAAGTATTGGACAAAGCAAAGATTATAAATAATTAACAATAGATAATTCTATTTAAGTTTGTTTTGCATATCTTAAGTTTTTATTAACTGAAGCCTTTCAAAAGAGATAAAATCTGCAAATAAAAATAAGAAACGAAATATTCATTAAATTAAGAAAAAAAGAGTTTTTTTTTGTATGGAATTTACATATAAATATTCATGGATCATACCTTTGATTCCATTTCCAGTTCCTATGTTAATAGGAATCGGACTTCTACTTTTTCCGACGGCAACAAAAAATCTTCGCCGTATGTGGACTTTTCCTAGTATTTTGTTGTTAAGTATAGTTATGATTTTTTCAATCGATGTGTCTAGTCATCAAATAAATAATAGTTCTATCTATCAATATGTAGGGTCTTGGACCATCAATAATAATCTTTCTTTAGAGTTTGGTCACTTGATGGATTCCCTTACCTCTATTATGTCAATATTAATTACTACAGTTGGAATTCTGGTTCTTATTTATAGTGACAGTTATATGTCTTACGATCAAGGATATTTGAGATTTTTTGCTTCTATGAGTTTTTTTAATACTTCAATGCTTGGATTGGTTACTAGTTCTAATTTGATACAAATTTATATTTTTTGGGAATTGGTTGGAATGTGTTCTTATCTATTAATAGGTTTTTGGTTCACACGACCTATTGCAGCAAATGCTTGTCAAAAAGCCTTTGTAACTAATCGTATAGGGGATTTTGGTTTTTTATTAGGAATTTTAGGTCTTTATCAGATAACGGGTAGTTTAGAATTTCGGGATTTGTTTGAAATATTCAATAATTTGATTTCTAATAATGAAGTTAATCTTCTATTTGCTATTTTGTCTTCCTTCTTGTTATTTGCCGGTCCGGTTGCTAAATCGGCCCAATTCCCCCTTCATGTATGGTTACCAGAGGCTATGGAAGGGCCTACCCCTATTTCAGCTCTTATACATGCTGCTACTATGGTAGCGGCGGGAATTTTTCTTGTAGCCCGGCTTCTTCCTCTTTTCATAGTTATACCTTACATAATGAATGGAATAGCTTTGATAGGTATAATAACAGTAGTATTAGGAGCTAGTTTAGCTCTTCCTCAAAAGGATATTAAGAGAGGTTTAGCCTATTCTACAATGTCTCAATTGGGCTATATGATGTTAGCTTTAGGTATGGGCTCTTATCGAGCTGCTTTATTTCATTTGATTACTCATGCTTATTCAAAAGCATTGTTGTTTTTAGGATCCGGATCCATTATTTATTCAATGGAAGCTATTGTTGGATATTCTCCAGATAAAAGTCAAAATATGGTTCTTATGGGTGGTTTAAAAAAACATGTGCCAATTACAAAAACTGCTTTTTTGGTGGGTACACTTTCTCTTTCCGGTATTCCACCCTTTGCCTGTTTTTGGTCCAAAGATGAAATTATTAATGATAGTTGGTTATATTCACCTATTTTTGCAATAATAGCTTTTTCCACAGCAGGATTAACCGCATTTTATATGTTTCGGATCTATTTACTTATTTTTGAGGGACATTTCAACCTTCATTTTCAAAATTATAATGGAAAAAAAAATAGCTCATTCTATTTAATATCGTTATGGGGTAAAAAAGGGCAAAAAGTATTCAAAAAAAAAATGCATTTATTATCTTTATTAACAATGAATAATAATGAAAGGGTTTATTGTTTTTGCGAGAAGACATATTTCCGTCGAATTGATAGAAATGTAAAAAAACTAACGAAACCTTTTATTGATATTACCTATTTTGGCACTAATAATACTTTCTCGTATCCTCAAGAATCAGACAATACTATGCTATTTTCTATGCTTGTATTAGTACTATTTACTTTCTTCGTTGGCATCATAGGAATTTCTTTCAATCACGATCACGATTTGGATATATTATCCAAATTTTTAATTCCTTCTATAAATCTTTTACATCAAAATTCCGAAAAGTCTATGGATTGGTCTGAATTTGTGACAAATGCAACTTTTTCGGTCAGTATAGCTTTTTTCGGAATATTTATAGGATTTTTTTTATATAAGCCTCTTTATTCATCTTTACTAAATTTAAACTTATTTAATTTATTTGCTAAAATTTTTTCTAACAAGATTATTGGAAATAAAATCCAAAATGGGATATATGATTGGTCATATAATCGTGCTTACATAGATGCTTTTTATGGAGTATCTTTAATTGAGAATGTAAGAAAATTAGCTAAAGTAAATTATTTTATTGATAGACGAATAATTGATGGAATTCCAAATGGAATTGGTATTACAAGTTTTTTTCTGGGTGAGGTTATCAAATATATAGGAGGAGGACGAATTTCTTCGTATATTTTATTGTATTTCTTTTATGTATTAATTCTTTTTTTTCTTGTGAAATAACTGGTATAAATGGATTTTTTACCATAAAATGAAAACTGTCCCCCTTCCCTCTTTTTTATAGTTATAGATATTTTTTTTTGATCAGTAATAATAATGATACTCATTCATTTTGAATTTGGTATATATAAAATCTGAATTTCTTTAAGAATTCCGGATTTTTTTTTCAAATCAAATTCATTATTAATCAATCCAATTCAAATAGGTATACAAAAAACACTATATTTATGTATTCAGACAAAAAAACTAGAAATGAATCAAAAAAGGATTTTTTTTGATTCATTTCTAGATCTAATGGATACATCATTGAATTAGTATCATTCCGCAGAATAGAAGGTAAGACAATGCGTGTGCATCTATTTGTCTTCGCATATCAGATAGATTACGGAAAATAGAAGAAATCAAAATATAGATTAACGAATTTTCAACCGTGGATACATACGTATCCTTAACATACTGAAACGACTGCCATTATTGGTATCAAACCAATAGCGATTCATACAAGCTAAATCTTCTAATCGATAATTTGGCCAAAGAAAGAATTTAAAATTAATTAGTTTTTTTTTATCTCTATCTTCTTTACTTTTACCCAAAACTTGACACCCATTTTTTACTTTATTCTCATTGTAAAATGGTATATTTCTGTTCCTATAAGTTAAACACATTAGAATTCTCAATTCTCTACGACGTCTAGAGGATAAAACATTTTCAGGAACAAGCAAATCATAATGCTTTTGTTCTTTATTTTCAGTCATCTTGTGATGTCTTGTAATGGATTCATCAAAATTGTTAAAAAAATAGCTTTCTCTTTGATTTTGATTAAATTGGTGTTTATTCTTATGAATCAATGAAAGGCCTATGGTTTGATACATAATCAATTTTCCATCGTTTTTTCTAAACAGCCGAATCGGTTCGATAAAAAAATGTCCGTTTTTCATGAATTTCAAATGTGTCTGATCGATATCCTGATCCGGCATAACTTCTAGATTTAGTTTTCCTTTTCGCAAATAGGCTACATAAATCGGTTTTAGATTTCTATTTCTATCTCTCAATTTAAGCATAAAATTAGCTATGTCGATATTATCCATTAGTTTATCAAAAAAGTCTTCACTCCAATTAAATTGAAAATTCCAATGTTTTTTTAGTAAAAAATCGATTTCATCGTCTATCCCGCTCTTGGATTCGTTTTGCTCTCTACTCTCCATTTTCGTGTAGTGAACGCTCCATTGTAGTGGCTCTGGGTATTCTGTTTCTCTTTGATTTTGAGCAAGATTTCTATTTCCATTAAAATTGAAAAAAAGTAATTTGATTGGTATTACCCACGGGTTACTTTGATATTCATTATAAAATATCAAAAATTTTGAGAAGAACCAAAGTTTCAGACTCGATATGGATATGGAATAATTTATTATTTCTACATTCATTCCCATCCAATCAAAAAAGATTTTTTTTTGATTGGATAAGTTGATTTCGTCATCAGGCGTAAGAGAATAATCGTTATGGACCCAGGCCTCCATATCCATTTTGTTTCTACGACAGAAGTTCATAATTCTCCAATCAAAATACTTTCTATCCATATTTTTTTTTTTTTCCATATAGATTCTATTTTTTAGATTTTCCTGGATCCAGATAGAGATATTATTATCCATATTTAGAATTTGTTCCATATATATAAAATCGTCTAGAAAATTCCGGACCGCGAAATTATCAAATAGTTTTTGTTTAGACATGCCGTAAATTCGGTGGTCATCTAGTGCGTTTAATAGCGATCTATATTCATAAATATCTGATGAGCCTTTCTTATATGCATAATTAATAGATTTATATGATAAAATATCATATCCATATTGTTTTTTGAGTTTCTTTTTTCTTGATATGAATAATGGTTCTGGTTCTTGTTGTTTTTCTTTTTTATGAAATTTTGTTAAAATTTTAACAAAAAAATTTTCTTCTTGTTCTTTTTTTTTTTTTTTAAAAAATGGTTTTTTTTCATATGAATTCGATTTGATTAATTCTTTCTTTTGAGCCATACCGCGTTTATTGATTCTATTTCGCCATTTTTTTGGTACTAACCTAGACCATCTATTGCGAGATAAATTGTAGTGATAATGACCGTTTAACCAATTTAGCCGTTGATTCATTACAATTGAAAAAAGAATATCCTTCGTTTCATCCGTAAGAAAAAGAGATGTTCCATCATATTCAAAAACAGATTTTAACTTATGCTTATATGAGTTAATAACTGGGTTTTGTGATAATTTGTAAAATACATATGCTTGTGACAAAGAGGATGCGTCCAAAAACTTCTGTGAATTCCTATTCACAATATTAGCAATTAACTTTTTTATAGTCGAAAAAAAGTGAATTATACTTTGATTTATTTTATGAATTCTTTCTTCATTTGCTTTATTATTAGAAATGTATTTATTCATTTTTTTTTTTTTTGTTGATTCAAGAAAAAGTTGTATATTGATCCTAGAAATATTAATGATACATAGAAAGATATCTATGTATGCCCTTTCAATGAAAAATTTCAAAAAAGAATGTGATTTCCGGACTAATCGAACATTTCTTCTTTTTAATAGTTGCCAAATATTTTTTTGTAAGTCTAATCTTTTATTATTATAAGTTGCTTTGTTAGAACTAATATTGATTTCGGGGGATATAAATCCCTTTTTCTTGTCGTTTGTTTTTTTGTCTATTTCCTTTATGATTCTATTTGTTCTATCATTCAGATCTTTTATTTTTTCTTCTGTTGTTGTTCCTGTTAATGAATAATTTGTCCAATTAATAGATTGAATTGGAATGGACGATTCGTAAATCATTTGATTACTGTTAGTAATTGTTGAATCTTTTTTAGTAATTGTTGAATCTTTTTGAGTTTCACTCAATTCATATCTTTGTCTCAATCCAAATAACATTTTTTTTTTGAGTTTTTTGATTATTTCTTTTACAAATAGAATTTTTTTAATAATCCATTTTGTTCTTTCGTTTCTCATTTTGAAATATAGAAAAATTTGATTTTTCCATTTTTTCATTCTTTTTCTGAGTTCTTTAAAAATGATAGAAAAAAATTCAACAAATTCATTTCTTCTTCGTGAAAAAGAAGAACAAAAAGGCAAATCGGTTTCGAATCCCGAAACTGTTAAATAGAAAGAATCAATTTTTTCATTTTGATGCTTTTTCGACTTAGATTTGTGCCAAGGTTTCAGACGAAAAGGAAATACGACTTTTATCTGAATACCCTCTGTTATCCAGTTTTTCGGAAAGTCGTTTTCTGATATTGGAAGACCTTCATAGTTGCATTTAATATGCGCTTCTCTCTTCCAATCGTTTAAATCTTCCGACCATTCGGGAGTTTGAAATAATACTATACGAACGATATTTTTAGTTATTATCAATAAGGGCACTAGAATATATTTTCTAAAAATCGATATTATTATTAATAAAAAACTTCTTAGTTCTTGACCAAATGCAATGTTATCCCAGTCTTCTGCTAGCTTTATACGCTTCTCTTCCATGTCTTCGCTGTCAATATCTTCTAGCTTTTGTGCAGTACGATCCAAAAATTCTAATTCTTTTTGTTTATCTACCCTCTCTTCTTTTGTTAAAAGAAGCAAGACTGAGTCTAAAAGATCCTCCAAAAAAGAGAAAAAATCGTTTTCCCTTTGGTCCCAAAAAAGAGGGGAATGCGCGGTTTTTTGAGAGAGTCCCCAAATAACTGCTTTACGTCTTTGAGCGCGCATAGAGCCTTTAATTATATTTCTCCGAAAATCCGGGCAGTGTGGTGGAATCTCTATTATAGAAAATTCCTTTCGTTCACCAGGATATTTAGGAAGGTCCATCTCATCAGAAAAAATCACTGAACGTCTAAGTTCTCTTAAACGAATGTCATAATCCTCACTATCTATCTCTATCTCCTCTTCTTCTTCGTTTTTTACCTCTATTTCTCCTCTTTCTCCCTCTACTTCTTCGAGCTCGTCGATTAATCGGTATAACCATCGAGGAACTTTTTTTTTGATTTCTTTTTTTATTCTAATAGATTTTTTTCTATTTACAATTGTTTTATCGTTCGGATCAGTTATCATTTTGTCAAATAAGAATTTGAATTTTTTTTGTTTCTCTTCTGAATCAATTCTTATTTGTTCATATTCTGGATAATTAGTATTAATATTAAGAAGTAGACTCTCAATAATCTTATTTAGATTTATCCAAATGTCATTTTTTGTGTCAATTTCATTTTTTTGGATTTGTCCGCGATAAGATCCATTCAAGAAAGGATCGTATATGCTAGGTAAGTATTTTTTTTTAGTCTTATCATTAGACAATCTACTCCTTTTTTCCAGTCCATCTATAAATATCTTATCTAGAACTTCGACCCTATTTAAAAATTTGTTACTTAGGTTGTTCTTTTTTTGTTCATTAGTAGAATTCCAAGAATTATACAATTCATCAGAGGAGATTTTTTCTGTTGTGAACAGAGACATCTTTTTTTGCATCATTTCCACAAAAGT